GTTTTCATGAATCAAAAAAAGAAAGAATTTATCATTTTGAAAAATGTTCTTTGTACAATCACAAAAAGAATCCTTTTTCTTCTTCTCTTACGTTAAGTAAATGAATTTGAACTGGAGAGAACCCGGTGAATCACTACAATATTGGATTCGCCGGATTCTCTCCAGTTTACACAAAGTTTTTTCTGATATGCGTTGTACACTTTTCTATTCCTATTCGTAAGAACTCCTTTGTGAATTCAATTAGATGTTAATGTAAATGAACCATAACTATGTAGTCCTATTCCTAATAGATTCACCCCAAAATAGCATATCCAAATTATAAGAAATCCAATAGACGCCACAATTGCTGAATTTGTACCCTTCCATTTTTTATTTGTTCTAGTATGTAAATAAATCGCGAATACGATCCAAGTAATAAAAGCCCAAGTTTCTTTTGGATCCCAACTCCAATAGGATCCCCATGCTTCGTTAGCCCATACTGCTCCAGAAAGAATTCCTATGGTTAAAAAGATAAATCCTAGACTAATAACCCGATAACTCCAATAATCCAATTGTTGAATCAATTGTAACCTGTAATAATTCTTTGTAGAAAAAAAAGAAGTATTTTGTAAAACATTACTTCGCTCATTCATGTATTCGATTTCACCAAAGAAAAATGACTTATTTAAATTTAAATAATGATTACGAATATTACTCATAGAAAAAAACTTTCTCTTTTTTCTAACTGTAATCACTAGAAGTGATACTGATAATAATGATCCACATAAAAGGGCCGCATAGCCTAATATCATCATACTTACGTGCATTATTAACCACTCGGATTGAAGGGCGGGTACTAATATTGTGGATTCATGTATTTCAGTTAAAAGACCTGAAGTAGCAAAGCCCTGGGTAAAAATAGCACTTGGGCCAATTATTGTGCTTAGAATATTTTGATTTTTTTTGAAATACGGAACTATATGAATAAGGGAAAGACTCCATGAAAGGAAGATTAACGATTCATATAAATCACTTAGTGGAAAATGTCCCGAATAAACCCAACGAGTAACTAATAATCCTGTTATACAGAAAAAAGTAATTATCATGCCCTTTTCGGATGAATTATATAGTTTTACGATTTTATCGACTAAAAAGGTTATCAAATGAATTGTAATTACAATTGAAATGATCGAAAAAGAAATATGAGTTAATATATGCTCTAAGGTTGAAAATATCATAAAAATTTTTATAAAGAGGAGTCCCCTAATTATACAAAGAGAAATCGGAAATTGAATTAATTATAGGATCTATTTACTTTTTTTAGGAGATAGATTTAGGAGATAGATATGCCGCCACTCGGACTCGAACCGAGATGCTCTAGCACTGCTTCCTAAGAGCAGCGTGTCTACCAATTTCACCATAGCGGCTTGTCTTGAACTTATAATAGCCTATGAATAAGCAATCGTCTAGATTTTAGAATTTAATTGGGTGCAATATTTTTTAGGAAAGATTCAAATTCATGAATAAAAATTGTTTCAAATAGGTATTTGAAGGTTCATTTTCCTCGGTTAGGGTCTTAGTTTTATTGTGTATTTTATACTCTCCTCGACTTGAACTCTTTTAAAACTATATAGCCCTACTCTGAAGTAAGGGATAGAACCCCCACTTACAAATTTTTTTTAATGAACTTTTTTTGATTTATTTGATTTCAAAAATCGAAACCAAAAAATCCATTTCATCAATGAACAAAAAAGCAGAACCTAGTTTGGATCATTCAAAATTTTCACATATTTATCCAAAACAGCTTCGCGAAGTGTTTTTGAGTGGATTGATGGTGAGAGATATATGGGGTCCTATATAGAAATTCAGAGAAAATCCAAAAGGAAGAAAGTTGCACAAAGGGGTTTAGAATTTTACTCAATTAGTTTCAATGATTTTAGTAACGAAAGATTTTCTATCTGCCCTGTTATAGAGAAAAAGTGGATTAAAAAATACTTATATTCTTGTACCACTTATATTCTTGTACCAAATATGTCGGTGGGCAAAATAATACTCCCTGCCTTGGAAATCATAAAATATACGAAAAAGAAATGGAGTATCTTGTGTTTTTTTGCCAACAAAAAAAGAATACTTTTTTGTTGGCAAATTTATGTACGGAAAACATAAAAATTCTTATTTTACATATTCTAAGAGTGGAATTAATTCCATTCCTATTGATTAACTCAACAGGGAATGGAAATCGGGAATTTTATTTTCGAAATGAAATGACTCGGTTTTTAAGTCAAGCGGGTTCGGATTATTCCAACGTCTTATGTTTTATTACTTATTTTATTTGTTTGTTGCACAAAAAAACTTTTGGAATTCCCAGTGGAAAGAGATTTCCCTAAGGAAAACGCTTTTAACGCTGCCCAATACCCCTTTCTTTTCCAAAAATTTTTACGAATACGCTTTTTTGATGCAGAAGTACGTTTTTTTGGAACTGCCATTTAAATAAAAATTAAGAGATTACTCATTGGTATAG